ATCAGTTACCAAAAGAATAGAAAAAGCTTTTATTGTGTCACTTAAATTATATAGGAATTCTTGAACCCAAGAATTAAGAATAAGAAGTTCTTCATTACCTAGAATAGAATAACCACTTAGAATAAGGAAAGAGATTATATTTGTCGAGAAGCGAAAAATCGTATGGATACGATCCTCATTGTGTATCTTGATCAATTGGATCGTTTCTTTGTGGATTATGCTATGAAACCTTTGTAGATGTGTTTCCGGGTATTCCTTTATCATTTCGTCAAAAAAGAAGAGTTCCTCTAATTCTATGAATCTTTCTAGAATAAACTTTTCGTGCCTATCATTAAAAAAGGTTTCGGATTTACTGGTATTCCACCAATTAATCATCCAAGATTCCAGACTTTTATTAAATGAAAAAGAGATTAACCAGGGCAAAAAGACTATAGATATAAGATATAGAAACGGAGAGAATGCTTTTTTTTTTTCATTGTTTTGTCTGTGAATTTTTAATGAACCCATCTCATTCGTCGACTTTATCCGATTTAATATTTCGATCAATTATAAGTTCTATTACAAGGCTTCAAATCTCTGAACCCATTCCGCGTTTTTTATTTGTCAGTCGTTGGTTAGTCCTTAAATTTAGAAAGAATACAGAAATAGCCGAAGAAGAAGAAAGAGTACACGAATGAAGAAAAATAATATTGTTTCCAAATATCCCAATTGCTTAAAAATTCAAAGCAATTCTCTTTTTTCGATGAATGCTCAAAAGAGTCACTTCAAATCAAATTAGGCTTTCGAGATAAAAGAATACCTTTCTACCAAAAAAAATAGCAAATATTTTGAAAAAAAAAAATCGGTCAACTGCCCATAGCCGCAGGAGTAATTAAGAGAAATTTATGAAGAATGGTGTGATAATCAAAAGTAAGTGGAAAAAGCAAAATAAGATGGAAGGGTTATAATTTTAAGTCTTCCAATCCTTTGCTTATTAAGGAATAAAAAAGATAAAAAAGAGGAGTCGGTTGACAAAAATAAAGTAGAGATAATATACAAGATATGATCGATCCATATCTAACGTATCAATTTAAAAAAATTTCTTTATTCTATCTATTATTCTGAAATGTTTTGTTTTGATCTCTGAGATCAGTCTAGTATTTAAATTTGTTAGTTATTTTTTTTTTACTGAATTTAATGACTTTACATACGCATAAAAGAAAGGGTTGGTTTGCGGACAAAAAAAGCTTTTTTTTTATAAATGTTCTGTATAGATATAATTAATATGCATCTTCTTTGGTTCATCAGCATTGTGACGAAATACCCGTTAACTTTAACTTATACTCTAAAAAAAGAAAAAAAGAGGGAGACTCTTGGATTTTTCATTCTTGCTAAAAAAATGGTCATTCTTTAGTTCATTTCAAAATACTTCAATTGGTACACGCAAAAAATAGGCCAATTCCGCTGCTTTTTGCTCAATTTCTCGTGGAGTCAAATTCTCATCAGTACGAGTCAAAGGAATGACCCCCTGTCCTTTGATTTCCAGATAAAGGGCATGCCGAGTATAAATACCCTCTTTAACTTCTATTCGGATAGACTGAACATCTTTCATAAGGAATCGGAGTAAGATGCGACGATTTTTTCCGGGAAAGCCCCAACGAAAAATACATACTATTCCCTCGTTTCTATCAAATCGATCATACCCACTACCCACATTCCACAAAATTGTGCACCACAAATAAGAACTAATAAATAAACCGGCGATCCCATAGAAAGACATCACGATTCCTTGTGGAAAAAAAATTATTTGCTGAGACGGAAATAAAGATATCAAATTTCTGTCAAGATAACTGGAAATCCCAACCAATAAAAATCCCAATGAACCTAAAAAAAGTATAAAGGCCCAGCAGAAATTACTTGTTTTTCGAGACCCCGCTATAAGTTCTATCCATATACATTCTGATCGCCAATTCATACTAGATCCAGTTGCATTTTATTGGAAGTGGGAGACTAGCAAAAACGAATTTGACTGTACTTTTTTTTGTTTCCGAAGTCATTTTCATCAACTCGCGCTATTCTGATGTGAATCGTTAGGAAAAATTCATCCAATTCCGTAAATCTAAAAAACTAGAAAACCCCTCAGATGATTCCCTATCTCCACACATATGGATATATTGGCTTTACAGTTAGTTTAAGTATCCGATCGTAATTTATTTTCAAATCGACCATTTACTCATATATCATCTTTATGCCTATAGAAATTAAGAATCCTTTCCTTTCTGTTTGAAGGAAGCTGTATGGTATACCCTATTATACTAAATAGATATCTGTGTTATGATCCAAGTCTAAGTCTTGAAAAAAAAATAGATGAAATTTCCCCCCATCGGATCTAAAAAATCTTGTTTTTTTGAACATAAAGAAATAGAGAAGCCATTGCAATTGCCGGAAATACTAACCCCACTAAAGGCACAAAAATAGAGGGGAAATTGTTGAGAATTGTCATAGAAATGGGCACCTCGATTTAATATTTGTACCTATTTTTTATTCTTATATTGAATTTGTAATTGTTATTAAATTAACTGTTATTAAATTATTAAATTGTTATATTACTATTTTTACCTATTCATATATAATATTGTTTTGTTATGTTAGAAAGATATCTTATAATCATTAAGATTATACTAAGTATATGGAAATAACTATATATAATAAAGTGTAAGTAGTGTAAAACTAACTAAATAGACTTATTTATTTTTCTACATGAAATATATGTGTTTCTACATAAAATATTTGTGGGATAAGCTTTGTTATTCTTTTATCTTTTTCTTGTCTTATAATTATAAATAATTAATAATTTTCATTTTCTAATTTCACTTTATTTAAATTTAATAATAATAATAAAAAAAAGAGTATTCTTGCGCGACAGTCTATATATAGAAATATGCGAGATATAGAAATATACAAGACTCTATATTTTGCATATTTCTATATTGCATATTTCTATATATAGGGATAGGTAAGAAAAGAAAATGAAATTCGTTTTCTTTTTTATTTACCTTAGCCCAATTTAAGAACAATTTCGTGTAAGAAAGAATTTTTGTTCTTTTACCTTGTTGATAGAGATTAGCAATAATCAGGAATCAAAATTAGGAGTAATCATAAATATCGCTAAAAAAAAATCATCTGCATGTCCTTCTATTCTAAATTGACTCTTATGTTATGTCACAAAAAAAACCATTCTTCCGATTTTTCCTTGAATTCCAATAAATAAATACTTGTTTGCCCGAAATAAAGAAATAAAAAGAAAGAAAAGAATTTAAATAATTTAATTAAGTTAAAGATCTACTTGATTTATGATTCAATTTATGATTCAAAGGAAAGAAAGCGTGGAGCTGAAATAACTCATTCAGAACGCCCTTTAAAAGATTACGCGGTACGATTGAATCGAATAAACCCTTATGGAATAAAAATTCAGCTGCTTGTGAACCTTCGGGTACTGTCTTATTCAATGTTTGTTCAATTACTCTTTTACCTGCAAATGCAATGTGTGCGTTGGGTTCAGCAATAATGATATCCCCTAACATACCAAAACTCGCCGTCACGCCCCCAGTCGTAGGCGACGTAAGGATTGAGATATAAAATAACTTTTTATTCGATTGATAATCATATAAAGCGGAAGATATTTTAGCCATTTGCATCAAGCTCAAACTTCCTTCTTGCATACGCGCTCCCCCGGAAGCACACACTAGAATAAGAGGTAAAAACTTATTGGCAGCATACTCGATCAAACGAGTGATTTTCTCGCCTACTACGGATCCCATACTACCCCCCATAAACTGAAAATCCATAACCCCAATTGCTACGGGAATGCCATTTAGTTGACCTATACCTGTTTGAATGGCTTCGGTTAATCCTGTCTTTCTTTGATAAGAATCAATACGACCTTTATAAGGTTCGCCCTCCGAATGAAATTCGATGGGATCCCGAGATACCATGTCTTCATCCATAGGATCCCAAGTACCCGGATCAATCAAAAGTTCAATTCTATCTGAACTGCTCATTTTCAAATGATATCCACATTGTTCACAAATATTCATTCTTGATTTCAAAATTTTCTTATAATTTAATCCATAACAAATTTCGCATTGAACCCACAAATGTCTGTATTTTTGAGTTACATCAAGATCATGAGAATTTTCCCTTCTAATAAAATCCCTAATCTTCGTGCTAGTTCTTAGACTGGACCTTGCGTTTTCACTATTGTTTCCACTTTCACCAAAAATGGAACTATAAACGTAACCTTCGCTGGAATTGTCACTGCCACTTAAAATATAACTATCAATGCAGATTTGAGAATGAAGGTGACTATCAATACAACTAGTGATGTAATTATTCCACCTATATTTAGTATCATAATCATAGTGGGAGTCGTCCCTACTAGACCTATTATTCAAATAACTAGTATTCAAATAACTAGACTTCCAATAATTAGAAAAAGAACTTTCTAGTTCACTCATAAAAGAATGATCGTTGTCAATCTCAAAAATTCGATTTTCCATATCAAAATATATGGTATAACTACCCCTATTACTATCCCGAACTAACAAAGTGTCATCAGCACTGCAATTCCGAATACCCCTGCCCCCGGCTAAACGATCAACACTGCTGTAACTAGAACTCTCACTATTCCCCCAATCGTCTGGATTTTTATCTGTATCATTTAGAATTTTGTCTTCACTTACACTGATATTTTCAATAGGACCAAAACTATCGATTGATTTACTTAGCATACACCTGTATTTTAACTCCACATTGGATAACATCGAATTGAACCACCATTTTTCCATAGAGCTTTCTCACCACTATGTACATCAAAATAAATAGATGAATAGTCATTCGATGAAAAATCATTTGAATATTTCATTTCCTCTCAGAATAAGCATAGAAATCCAATCATTAGAGTTATTTATTAACTAATAATGAGTAGGTACTGAGTGGTAAAAAGAATTTGCTTTTGCTTT